CAAGATACCGCTGTGCCAGGATATCTTATCTGTCTCTCCAGGAAAATAGATATCCCCCGAAAATATTTTGAGTTCAATCTTTTTTTTTTTTTTCTCCACTCGGACCAATCCGCTTACTCGGCTTCTTATATTGAAAGTAATTCGCGTATCTACTCCAATGATACTATTGTTCCGTACCATTATGGAAGAAGCTCCGGGTAAGATATGCACTTCCTCGGGAATGAAAAAAAATCGATCGATTTTCATTTTGTATTTTGGCCGAAATTCTTTTGTTCTTCGATACTCAATCAAATCCTCTTTTTTAACAATTGAATCCGCCTCTATAGTCCCATATTTAGTAATTCCCGAACTCTTTCTTCTATATCGAGAATCGTCGAAATAAGCAAGAATACTATTTATACGGAAAAGACCATTTATGGGTATTTCAATCGAGATACCTGAACGGGGTATTAGTTCTTTTTCTTGTTCTTGATTCGATTGTAATGGAATGATGAATCTATTTCTTCGTCTCTTTGCCAATAAATCAGAATTCTCATTCTCGTCAAGAATAGCAGGGTATATAAAATTACAATGACCGTTACATATGATTCGATCAGGTACTGAATAATGAAGAACCCCCCCCTCCTTTTTACCAGAAGGATTCGACCTAAACAATGTGTGTCTCGCTTGATCATCAGTCACTGAAAGGTTAGAAATATATTTTCTTTCGACAGAAAGAGAATGAATATTTATTTGATCTTGATCCTTGTGGAGCGAAAAAGGGACTATACTGGATCTGTACGGAACTCCTGATAATATCCACAAATGGGTTGTTTTTGGTAAGAGATGAACATTACCATATGTATATTCGGGTGCATGGTACACAGCGGTACTCCAGTGCATTTCTCCCTCTGAGTCAGAATAAATATGTTTTCGGACCCTCTCTTTAAAATTCAAGATGGATGCTTCGGCACGAATCTCGGCAATGACTTGTTCTGATTCTACATATTGAGCATTTTTAACTAAAATAAAACTTTTTGGTGGAATATTCACATTATGTAGAATATCTTGACTCTCAATAGTTACATATAGGTCTATATAACATAGAAAAGCTGGATAGCCATGACGTGTACGTGTGGGATGAACCAAATGTTCATTGAATTTGATTTTTCCATTATCAGGAGCTCGTACATGTTCTGCCGTACCGCCTGTAAATACTCCACCGGTATGAAAGGTTCTTAATGTTAGTTGAGTCCCGGGTTCCCCAATAGATTGACCCGCGACAATACCTACTGCTTCTCCCAATTCGACCAGGTTGCCATGAGTGGGGCTACGGCCATAACATAATCGACAGATCCAAGATGTACTCCTGCAAGTAAAGGGAGTTCTAATAGATATTGATTGTGCTCTAAAGGTTATGAATCGATTGATAAGTCCAATCCCAATATCTTGATTTCGAATGGCAACGCATCGTGAACCCATATATATATTGTCTGCTAATACACGACCAATTAATGTTTGGATAAAAATTCTTTCTGTTATCATCCCATTTTGAAGACTCACAGAAATACCTCGGATGGTGCCACAATCTGTTCTACGTACAACAATGTGTTGAACTACTTCAACAAGTCTGCGCGTGAGGTATCCAGCATCTGATGTTCGTACAGCAGTATCCACAACTCCTTTGCGAGCTCCGTAGCAGGAAATAATATATTCCGTTAAAGAGAGTCCTTCGCGTAAATTGCTTTGAATGGGTAAATCAATCATTTGTCCTTGAGGATCCGACATTAATCCTCTCATACCTACTAATTGATGGACCTGAGATGCATTTCCTCTAGCTCCCGAAAAAGACATTATATGGACTGGGTTAGAAGGATCAGTCATCCTAAAATTAGGATTCATTTGTTGTCGTAAATATTCACTTGTAGCATACCAGATCTCAATGGATTGACGTAATTTTTCTACCGCATGTACATTCCCATAATGATGGTGTTTTTCCAAAATTAAACTTTGTTGTTCCGCATCTTGTACTAGCCACCCCTTGGAAGGGATTGTTAAAAGATCATCAATTCCTAATGAAATGGATGTAGTAGTGGCTTGCTGGAAACCCAGAGTCTTTACTTGATCCAGGACATGTGATGTATATGCCATTCCAAAGTGATCTATTAATCTGCTAATAAGTCGTTTCATGGCAGTTCCATCTATCGCTTTATTGTGAAAGACTAGATCGGCCCGTTCTGCCATAAGTACCTCGCTATTCAGTTGAGTAGGATTCGACAATGGATTTGAGTCAGTGATTCGAAGACTGCCTTTCCTCGATCTTGATTAGCGGAGAAATTCACGAATTAGAATACTAGTTGAGACGGGGAGACCCGAATCGAATTATCGCGGGTATCATAGAATTTTTTAGCTTAGGTACTATATGAGCAAGCCCGGCAAAACCCTTGTACCGCTTCTTCTATCTCTCGATAAAAACAAATATGACCAACAGTGGTTCGAATGTCTATACAAAAGATTTCCT